TTTTAATTTAATAAGTAAAAAGTTTGGGTTTTATCCAACGTAGAAAAATTTTTCTAAGTAAATTTTTTGTAATTTTGAAGTTTAAAAGGATATTAGATGGATTTCTAATTTTTGAGAGGAGAAATGCTTTTTAGCAAAAATGTATTCATATTGGGTATAATTTTTTTAAAAGATTTTACGTTTTACATAATGAACTGAAACATCTTAGTAATTATAGGAATAAAAATCAATTGAGATTCTGTTAGTAATGGAGAGTGAACATGGAATTGGGTATTAACTTTATCATACAAAATAGAAACTTTAATAAGTGTTGGAAAACATAGCCAAGGGAGGTAATAGCCCTCATATGTATTGTTTAAGTTAATTTTTTAGTAAATCGAAATACGTGTAGTTTTGATTGAATATAGGAGGCCCATCTTCTAAACCTAAATATTTCTCAAAAAATTATAGTGTACAAGTACCATAAGGGAAAGATTGAAAGAGAATATTGAAAAAATAATAGTGAAATAGATCTTGAAATCTAATATTTATAAGCAGTTGAAGCTTTAAGAAGTAACAGCGTACCTTTTGCATAATGGGTCAGTAAGTAAAAAAAATAGCGAGTTTAAATTTTAATAATGGACACATAATGAAAATAACATAGTTATTTTTTACCCGAAACCAAGTGATTTAGTCAAAAACAGGTTGAAGCTGTAGTAACATTCAGTGGAGGGCCGAACCCGTATCTGTGGAAAAAGATTGGGATGATTTTTGATTAGGAGTGAAAGGCTAATCAAACTTGGAAATAGCTGGTTTTCTACGAAATCTATTTAGGTAGAGCATATTTTATTCTTTTTTGAAGGTAAAGCACTGAAAAAATAAGGGGAGTCCAAAACTTTACTAAATTTTTTCAAACTAATAATGTTAAAAAAGTTATAATATAGTCAGACTTAGGGTGATAAGGTCATAAGTCAAAAGGGAAACAGCCCAAAATATTAGTTAAGGCCCCTAAGTAAATACTAAGTGAAAAAAGGTTATTAAAAACATAAACAATCATGTAGTAGGCTTAGAAGCAGCCATCTATTTATGACAGCGTAAAAGCTCATTGATCATAGTTTATTAATACCGAAAATGTAACGGGGCTGAAGTATTTCGCCGAAACTGTAATATTAAATAATTAATAAGTAGTAGAACGTTTTATAAATCGTAGTTTTTATTGTTAAATAAAAATAAGATATTAAAAATGAGAATGCTGGCATGAGTAGCGTAAAACAAAGTGAGAATCTTTGTCGCCGGAAGTTTGTGGTTTTTTATGTTAAGTTTATCTGCATAAAGTTAGTCGGTTTCTAAAAAATTTAGTTTTTACTAAATCTTGATGATTAAATTTGATCGCATTATAAGTGACATTTATTGTATTAAGGTATCTTAATTGAAATTTGCGATATTAAAAATACAATAGATCTGGAAATAACTATAATGGAAAGCACCGTACTTTTACCGACACAGGAAGACTAGTGTAAATGCACTAAGGCGTTTGAGAGAACTTTTTTGAAGGAACTCGGCAAATTTGCTCTGTAACTTCGGGAGAAAGAGTGCTTATTTAATAAGTAGCATAAAATTGGAGGTAGCGACTGTTTAATAAAAACACAGGACTCTGCAAAATTGTAAAATGATGTATAGGGTCTGACACCTGCCCGGTGCTAGTAAGTTAATTGGATATGTTTTTGCATTGAAAAGAAGCTCTAGTAAACGGCGGCCGTAACCATAACGGTCCTAAGGTAGCGAAATTCCTTGACGAGTAAGTTTCGTCCTGCATGAATGGTGTAACGACTTCCTCACTGTCTCCAAAAAAGACTCAGCGAAATTGAATTTTCCGTGAAGATGCGGAATATTGGCGGTTAGACGGAAAGACCCCGTGCACCTTTACTATATTTTTATATTGTTTGGGAAAATATTTTGTGTAGAATAGGTGGGAATTTATTAGATCTTAACGCAAGTTAATAGTTTAAATAACAATGAAATACCACTCTTACTTTTTTTTTAAACTAACTTTTTAAAGAAAGGACCATGTATGATTGATAGTTTGACTGGGGCGGTCGCCTCCTAAAGAGTAACGGAGGCGCACGAAGGTAAGTTCACATTGATTTGAACTCAATGGTAGAGTGTAATGGCATAAACTTACTTGATTATTAAATTAACCAATTTAGTAAAGATTTATATTTTAAGTCTGTCATAATGATCCGATAATACTGTATGGAAAGATTATCGCACAACGGATAAAAGGTACGCCGGGGATAACAGGCTAATGACTCTCTAGAGTTCATATCGACGGAGTCGTTTGGCACCTCGATGTCGGCTCATCACATCCTGGAGTTGCAAAAGATTCCAAAGGTTCGGCTGTTCGCCGATTAAAGTGGTACGTGAGCTGGGTTTAAAACGTCGTGAGACAGTTTGGTCCCTATCTGCCGTCAGAATTATAGAAAATAAAAAAAACCTGTTTTTAGTACGAGAGGACCAAAGTGGACAAATCCATGGTGTATCGGTTATTTTTTCTAGTAGTGCCGAGTAGCTACATTTGGAATGATTAATTACTGAAAGTATATAAGTAAAAAATCTCTTTTATTATTTTCTTAATATAGTTAAAGATTATAACTTAAATAGGTTAAAAGTGTAGGAATAGTAATATTTTTAGCTTATTAATACTAATTGTTATCAAATCTTCAAGTTTAAAAATTCTTAGTAAAATACCAATAAGAAACTTAATAAGCTTTATAGCAAAAAACGAATATATTGTTATTCATGTAATTTACTCGATCCCATTTCGAATTCGATTTTTGTAAAATTTTCTTGCGCCAAAAATACTATTTAATGGTAAAATTGGTTGTTGTTAAGTTATGTTCAAGTTAAAATAATTGCGGAGTAGAGCAGTGGCAGCTCGTCAGGCTCATAATCTGAAGGTCTTAGGTTCGAGTCCTAACTCCGCGTTTTTATATGGAGAAATGGCTGAGTGGTTAAAAGCGGTAGACTGTAAATCTATTGAATTAATTTCTACGTAGGTTCGAATCCTGCTTTCTTCATTTTTTATTTTCATAAAATTTTATTATCTTATGGTATCTGCTAATTACATTTTTAAAAGTTTTGAAAAATCATTTTTAAAAATATACATTAAATTTTTTAAAATATTGTTAATAAAAAAAAATATAAAAAATTCTGTATCTTTTATACCTTTAAAAAAACAACTTTTCACTGTCTTAAGTTCTCCACATATAGATAAAAAAGCGCGCAATCAATTTATATTTAGTGAATTTTCAAATATAGTTGCATTAAGTCAATTAAATATTAATAAATTGGATAAAATAAGTAATATAATTTTATTCTTATTGCCATTCGGTGTTTCTTGTAAAATTGTTGTTAAAACGTCAATAAAATTAAAAAAATTATTTCCTAAATTAATTATATAAAAGTATAATAAAAAATAATTTGTTAAACAATAAAAATATTATGAAATCTTTTATGAATAATTTTGTTTCAGCTGCAACATCTTGGCAAATGCTTTTTCAAGATCCAAACTCTCCGATTATGGAAGGTTTAATAAATTTACATCATGATTTAATGTTTTTTTTAATATTAATTGCAATTTTTGTTGCATGGATGTTAGGTAGAACTTTATGGTTTTTTTATTATAAAAAAAATTCAGTCCCTTCTAAAATAGTTCATGGTACATTTTTAGAAATAGCTTGGACAATTACTCCTAGTTTAATTTTATTATTATTAGTTATACCATCATATGCATTATTATATTCTATGGATGAATTAATAGATCCAAAAATAACTTTAAAAGTAATAGGTAGGCAATGGTACTGGAGTTATGAATACAGTGATACAGAAAAGTTATTAAATAAGTCTATAGAATTTGATAGTTATATGGTACCAGAAGATGATTTAAAACCAGGACAATTACGATTATTACAATTAGATGATTGGCCAGTTCTTCCTATTGAAACACATGTTCGTGTTTTAGTAACGGCTGCAGATGTTTTACATAGTTGGGCGATACCTTCTTTAGGTATTAAAGTTGATGCTACACCTGGACGTTTAAATCAAGTTAGTTTATTTTTAAAAAATAAAGGATTTAATTTTGGACAATGTAGTGAATTATGTGGTGCTAATCATGCATTTATGCCAATTGCTATTCAAGGAGTTAATGTTTATGAATATTTAGATTGGATTTTTACAAAAACTGGAGTTATTTCTAAGTAAAATAATGGGGGGTGTAGTTTAATTGGAAAAATACTTGCTTTGCACGTATGAGTAATCGGTTCAAATCCGGTCACCTCCAAAATTTGACAAGTGGGTATGGATTAATGGTAAATCGGCTGCCTTCCAAGCAGTTTATATGGGTTCGAATCCCTTTACCCACTTTTTTGACTAAATAAGAATTATTTAAAAAAAATAACGTAAAAATAAAAATATGACAAATTTTATACATTGGAGAGATCGTTGGTTGTTTTCAACTAATCACAAAGACATTGGAACTTTATATTTATTTTTTGGTGCATTCGCTGGTATAATAGGCTCAATTTTCTCTGTATTTATACGAATGGAGTTAAGCCAACCGGGAAATCAATTATTAGCGGGTAATCATCAACTTTATAACGTTATTATCACCGCTCATGGATTATTGATGATTTTTTTTATGGTTATGCCAATATTAATTGGTGGATTTGGTAATTGGTTTTTACCAATGTTAATAGGAGCGCCTGATATGGCATTTCCTCGTTTAAATAATTTAAGCTTTTGGTTATTGCCACCTTCGTTATTATTACTATTAAGTTCTGCTTTTGTTGAAGTAGGCGCAGGGACTGGTTGGACTGTATATCCTCCATTGAGTAGTATATATTCTCATTCAGGACCTTCGGTAGATTTAGCTATTTTTAGTTTACATTTATCGGGAGCAGGAAGTTTATTAGGAGCTATAAATTTTATAGCAACCGTGTATAACATGCGCGTTCGCGGAATGGTATTGCCTTTATTCGTATGGTCGGTTCTTATAACAGCAGTTTTATTATTATTATCTTTACCTGTATTGGCTGCAGGTTTAACTATGTTGATAACAGATCGCAATTTTAATACAACATTCTTTGATCCTGCTGGTGGAGGAGATCCAGTTTTATATCAACATTTGTTTTGGTTTTTTGGACATCCTGAAGTTTATATTCTAATTTTACCAGGTTTCGGTATTATTAGTCATGTAGTACAAACTTTTTCTAAAAAAGAAATTTTTGGTTATTTAGGAATGGTATATGCTATGGCGTCAATCGGAATCTTAGGGTTTATTGTTTGGGCGCATCATATGTATACTGTAGGTTTGGATGTTGATACTAGAGCGTATTTTACTGGGGCGACTATGATAATTGCAATACCTACTGGGATAAAAGTGTTTAGTTGGATTGCAACTATGTGGGGTGGATCAATATATCTATTAACACCTATGTTGTTTGCTGTTGGTTTTATATTTTTATTTACTATAGGAGGATTAACAGGAATTGTATTATCTAATTCTGCCCTAGATATTGCTTTTCATGACACTTATTATGTTGTTGCACATTTTCATTATGTATTGTCAATGGGTGCTGTTTTTGCAATTTTCGCAGGTTTTTACTATTGGATTGGTAAAATCACCGGGTTACGTTATCCGGAACTTTTAGGAAAAATTCATTTTTGGATTCTTTTTATTGGTGTAAACACAACTTTTTTTCCGATGCATTTTTTAGGTTTAGCTGGAATGCCTCGAAGAATTCCTGATTATCCTGATGCATATGCAGGATGGAATGCTATTGCAAGCTATGGATCTTACATCAGTATTGTTGGTACATTATTTTTTTTTTATATTGTATATAAAACACTAACTTCAAATGAGAAGTTCTACGGTTGGGACTGGGAACTGAAAGAAAATGGAATACCAGAAAGACAGCGTCAATCTAGAACATTAGAATGGGTTGTTCCTTCACCACCAAAATTTCATACTTTTGCTGAAGTTCCAGTTATAAAATTTACTTCAAGAAAACCTTAATTAAGGTTTTCTTGAGACTTATTAATATTGATTAAATTTTTTCTGAAACATAAATAAAATATAATTGTTTTATGCACACGCTTGATTTTGAAATATGTCTTCTTACTTTTTTATTTTCTATAAATTTGTTATTTTATTTGTTTTTATTATTTAAAAAAGTCAATATTTTTTATTATTATAAAAAAGGTGCACTGACTTCAAAACCTTATGCATTTAAAAATAGATCTTGGGAGCTTAAAAGTTTTGAAACTATTGATGTCTTAGACTCTTTAGGAAGTAATATAAAAATTGATGTTCGTGGTGATACTATAATGCGTATATTACCTCGTTCAAATATTAATATAAATGAAGAATGGATTACTGACAAAACTCGCTTTTCTTATGATGGGCTTAAAAGTCAACGTCTACAATCGCCATTATTAAAAAATACGATAAATAATTTTATAGAAATAAGTTGGGAAAAAGCTTTTAAAGAATTTTATAAAAATTTGCCTCAACAAAATTTTAATGTTATTAAAGGAAATTTGGCACCTTATTTTTTTTTGAAAAATAAAGCTAATAAAGCAATTTTATCAAATAGAATCTATTCCATATTGGGCAAGCTTATAGATATTGAAGTAGTAACTATTTTAAAAGAGTTGTTTAACAAATTAGGAACATGCAATATAGTTTTAGGAAATGATAGTAATATAAATATTGATTGGCGTTCAAATTATATTTTTAATAGTAATTTAGTAAATTTAGAAGCATCTGATGCTATTTTATTAATCAATTTTAATCCTGAATTAGATTTACCTTTATTGAATAATAGATTGAGAAAAGCTTATTTAGAAAAATTCACTAAGATTGCAATTATAGGTGAATGCACGAACTTAACATATCCCTGTTTAAATTTAGGTAATAATGCGGAAATTTCATTAATAGACTTAGCAAAAGGTAAAAATAACTTTTGTAAAATTTTAAAAAAAGCTCAAAATCCTAAAATTTTAATAAGTGCAACAATCTTAAATAGAGCAGATTCGCAAACAGTATTATTTTTGCTTAATTATATATCTAAAAAATTAGATATTAAATTAGACTTTATTAATTTATTTGCTAGCGAAGTTGGTATATATGAGTTAGGTATTAACAAAACATTTAGTTTAAATGAAAGTAATTATTTTATTTATAACATAGGTTATGATGAAAAAAAGTTATTATTAAAAAAAAATTGTTATATAGTTTACCAAGGGCATCATGGAGATATTGGTGCAGAATCCGCAAATCTTATATTCCCTAGTTCTACTTTTATTGAAAAAACATCTTCATTTATGAATCTAGAAGGTAAAACGCAGTTAACGAAGTTTATTTTTTTTCCACCCGGTCAAGCTCGTGAAGATTGGACAATATTAAAAGCTTTGTCAGATTTTTTAGATAAAAATTTATATGTTTATACTAACAAATTAAGTTTACCCTATTTTAATATTAAAGATATCCGTAAACGTTTTTATTATATATCGTCGAATTTAAATTTAGTAGAATCTAAAAATGTTGTAAATTTGTTTAATTGCAATAATAAAATTACTTTACAAGAAAGTCATTGCTTAAATATTCTTTTAAATACAAATTTTTTACCTATATTTAATAATTTTTATTTTACAAATTCAATAACGCGGGCGTCTACTATTATGGGAAAATGTTCCAATTTTATATATAAAGATAAAAATTTAAATTTTTAATTTATACTTTTTCTAAGTTTAGTTTTGCTTCTAGCTGGTTGAGTTAGCACGTTTTGAAACATAAATTTTAGAAATTTCGTGTTTCCGTGCTTACCATTTTCATCATAGAAGCAAAATTGTCTTATATTATTTTTTCACGATCCCAATAACTCCAAAAATCAAAATTTCTAAATTCCTGAGTTATTTCTAAAGGTTCGCAAACCACTTGTTTTAAACTATCGTCGTATCGTACTTCAGTATAACCACTTAATGGAAAGTCTTTTCGTAATGGATGACCTTCAAATCCATAATCCGTTAAAATTCTTCTTAGATCTGGATGATTAATAAAAAAAACTCCATATAAATCCCAAACTTCTCTTTCATACCAGTTTGCACTTGGATGCAAGGGTACAATAGATTCAATAGCTTCAAATTCACTAACGTAAGCTTTTACTCGTATTCTAGTATTAAATAAAATACTTAAAAATTGGTAACTAACTAAAAATCTTTTCTTATTTTCTAAAAAATCAACTCCTGCAATATCGGATAAAAGTTTATATTGAGCATGAGAATAATTCTTCAAAAAATAAACTAATTGAAACAAATATTTTGAATTAGTTGTTATTATCAATTCATTGTATATTATTTCAACATTTTGAATAAATTTTGGCATTATAGAAAACAATGATTTTCCGTAATTTTCAAGTGTTATTATATTAATATTTTCATTCATAGTTTTAAATGTAAATTGTTTTTACTTTACTCTCGAAATTGGATTCGAACCAATAACCGAATGGTTAACAGCCATTCGCTCTACCATTGAGCTATTCGAGATTTATTTAATTTTTTCATGAACCTAAGTCGATTTGAACGACTGACTTTACACTTATCAGGCGTATACTCTAACCAACTGAGTTATAGGTTCGTTTTTTTATTAAAAAATTAATCTAAATATTATAAATTGTAGGTGTATTGGGATTTGAACCCAAGACCACTAGATTAAAAGTCTATTGCTCTACCAGCTGAGCTATACACCTTTATTGTACTAAAACATGCTCGGAAAGATTTGAACTCTCAACCTACAAATTCGTAGTTTGTTGCTCTATCCTATTGAGCTACGAGCATCTACATAATTAAATGGAGTAAAAGGATTCGAACCTTTGATTGATAGTATCAAAAACTATTGCCTTTCCGCTTGGCTATACTCCAATTTTTGCTTGATAATAATTAAAAATAAAGGATAAAAAATATGGGTTTGATACTTCTATATTTTTTATTGAAGTATTGAAACAAATTTCGAAATTATTTTTCAAAATTTTTTGATCTTTATAAAAAATAAAGTTTAATTTTTTTTTATTAAAAAAAAATTTTAAATTTTTATAAAAAACCTGGTTTTGATTTTTTTTTAGTCTTATAAAAATTAAATATTTATATAAAAAATAAGCATATTTAACTTTCTGAAAATTTTTTATATATGTTAAATTCAAGTAATTTAAATTTTTCGATTTAAAAGAATATTGTTTAAAAAAAAAATAGATTCGTTTCTTTTTTTTTGCTTTTTTAAAAATAAAAAGTTTAATTATTTCTTTTAGATTGTATTTATAATTCAGAAATAAGATATAATTATTAATAGTTACTATATAATTATGATTTATTTTTTTGAAATATATGTTATTATTGTTTAAATATATAAAATTATTCTTTAAATAACTTCGTATTTGTAATATTGAATCAAATAATTTCAAATTTAATAGTGAAAAATCAGTTTTTCTTTCTAAAAAGAGATTAAAATTATATTTTTTTTTTTCATTTTTATTAAAAAAAAAACTTTTTTTGTAAAAATTTTCTAATTGCGTCTCAGATACTGTCGTTAATATATATTTTAGTAATTTTTTCGCTTGAAGTATTAAAAATAAATAATCTAATTTTTTTTTTATTTCTAATTTTTGTATCGGATTAAAGGTTTTTTTTTTTTTATTGTATAAATTATTACTAAATTTTGAAATTAAATTGTTATTACTTAATTTTTTAAAAATTTTTAAATGAGAAGAAAATTTAGACATATTAATTTTTTCTTGTATAATATTACTCGCTATCGGACTTGAACCGATAACTTTTTGTAAAGAACAGATTTTAAATCTGTCGTGTTTACCAATTTCACCAAGCGAGTTTTAAAAATTTTTTAGATCAAATAAATAGATAATAAATAACCACACGAACTATGCATACAATTTAGAAAAGGTGTTGGATAAATACCCATCCATAAACTAATTAAGACCAGTGGAATGAATAGAAATGTTTCTCTTCTATTTAAATCGTAAAAATAAGATAAATAGTAAACTTTAATATTACCAAAAATTACACGATTATATAACCATAATGAATAACTAGCTCCTAAAATAATTCCTAAAGTTGCTATAAATGCTGCAATTGTGTTATATCTAAACGCCCCCAATAAAACTAAAAATTCTCCGACAAAACTGCTGGTAGTAGGTAAACTTATGTTTGCTAATGTGAAAAATCCAAAAAAAATTGCAAATAAAGGCATTACTTGAACTAATCCACTATAATAATTTAATATTCGACTTTTGTAACGATCATATAATACTCCTATTGCTAAAAATAATGCAGGTGATACTATTCCATGACTTAACATTAATAAAATACTACCCTCGATTCCCTGTAAATTTAAAGCAAAAATACCTAATACAACAAAATTCATATGCGCGACAGAAGAATAAGCTATAATTTTTTTTAAATCAATTTGTCTTAATGTTGTTAATGATCCATATACAATTCCAATTACTCCCATAGTAAAAACTAACGGTGTAAAATATATAGTAGCCCATGGGAAAAGATTTAAAGAGAAACGAAGAAATCCATATGTTCCTAATTTTAATAAAATTCCGGCTAAGACTAATGACCCAGCGGTTGGGGATTCAACGTGAGCTTCAGGTAACCAAATATGGAATGGTATCATAGGAACTTTAACTGAAAATGAGGCAAAAAAAGCTAACCATAATAAAAGTTGCCGTTTTTCACTGAATTTAATAAAAGAAAGTGTTTGTAAATCTGTAGTTCCAGTTTCAAAATAAATTAGTAATATCCCTAATAACATAAATAAAGAGCCTACTAATGTATATAAAAAAAAATAATAAGCAGCACGGATTTTCCTTTCGCGTGATCCCCATATTCCAATAATTAAGAACATTGGTATAAGAATACTTTCAAAAAAAATATAAAAAAGTAATATATCCAAAACAGAAAAAGATAAGATTAATATAGATTCCAATATTAAAAAACAAATGACAAATTCTTTAAAATTTTTTTTAATACTATCCCAACTAGCTAAAACACATATCGGAATCAAAAAAGTTGTTAGAATAATAAAAAATAAAGAAATACCATCTATACCAACAGTGTAGTAAAAATTTTCAGAAGGAATCCAATTAATACTATTTAAAAATTGAAATTGATATACAGAATTATCAAAAAATATCCAAAAAAATAAAGAAAGTTGAAACGTTACAAAAAATATAAACAAAGATAACTTTTTAATAAAAAGATCGTTATTTATAAAAAATATAATGACAGCTCCTAAAAAAGGAATTATTGGTAAATATAAAAATAATTGATTAATATTTATCATATTTTTTTATAATTTATTATTTAAATTTTTTAGTTATAAATATTAAATAGACAAATGAAAAAATAAAAGCATAAATAAAAAATTGCTCACCGAATTTTATTAACCCAACAAAAAAAGTTAGTCCTAATATAAATATAAAAATATAATGATAAAGTAATCCGGTTTGTAATCTACTTGTATTTTTAGCAAAATTCAATAACACAAATGCTAAACCATATGGACCAAAAATTTCAAAAAAGCCTCTATCTAATAGTTTAAATGAAATATTATAACCAAAACTTAATGCAGGTAATCCAATAAATTCATTATAAATTTTATCAAATAGCCATCGTTTATTAAAAAATATATAAATTGTTTTAAACCTTAAATTTAATGTAAATAAAAAATTTTTCGAAAAACGATACAACAAATATGAACAAACAGAACCAATTAAACTAAAAATTACTGGTATTAATTTTAAATAATAATCTATATATTCTGAATCTAAAATTGTTGTATGATTTGAAAGTAAAAATAATGAATTACCCCAAAAGTTTGTACCTAAACCTAACATCATGTCTTTAGATAAATAACCTATAAAAATACTTCCAAAAGCTAATAATGACAAAGGCAAAGCTATCCAAAAATGTGAGTCATCAGCATTTTGATAAGCATTTTTATATCCATTTGGTTTATTTAAAAAAACCAAATATATAAGTCTAAATGAATAAAACGCTGTGAAAAAAGCTGAAATGGTTCCTAACCAATAAGCAAAAGTACTATCAATACTATAAGTTGAATAAGCTAATTCTAGAATAATATCTTTAGAATAAAATCCTGTTAAAAAAGGAAATCCCATTAAAGATAATGATCCTATTAAAATCATAGAATATGAATATGGTAAAATTAAACCTAAACCACCCATTTTTCTCATATCTTGTTCATCTTGAAAAGAATGAATTATTGAACCAGCTGTAAGAAATAGTAATGCTTTAAAAAACGCATGATTAGCTAAATGAAAAACTGCTGCAGAATAACTTGAAATTCCACAAGAAAACACCATATATCCCAATTGACTACACGTTGAATAAGCGATTACCCTTTTTATATCATTTTGTAATAAACCAGTAGTTGCTGCAAAAAAGGCGGTTGTGGCTCCAAAGATTGTTAATATGCTTAACGCTAAAGTAGAATATTCAAATAACGGTGAGCATCTTGCTATTAAAAAAACTCCGGCAGTAACCATTGTTGCAGCATGAATTAAAGCAGAAACGGGTGTCGGACCTTCCATAGCATCGGGAAGCCATGTATGCAATCCAACTTGAGCTGATTTTCCAACAGCCCCAACAAATAATAAAATACAAATTAGCGTTATTTTATTAACTTCAAAATTTAAAAATAAAAAAAATTCATGTGAATATAAATTAACACTTGTAAAAATAATATCATAGTTTAAAGATTTAAAAGTTAAAAAAATAGCCATCATACCTAAACTTAAACCAAAATCTCCAATCCTATTCATTATCATAGCTTTAATCGCTGACTTATTTGCCTGAATTCGGGTAAAATAAAAATTTATAAGTAAATACGAGCATAAACCAACACCTTCCCATCCTACAAACATTTGTAAGAAATTATCAGCTGTTACTAAAATTAACATAAAAAAAGTAAAAAAAGATAAATAACACATAAAACGAGATAGATGAGGATCATGACTCATATATTCGATAGAATACATATGGACCAAAAAACTAACAGAAGTTACAACTATAAGCATAACTACAGTTAATGTATCAAATAAAAACCCCCAATTTACATGAAATAATTCAGATTTAATCCAAGATATAGTTGTTAAATAACAAGGACTTGCGCATAATGCAACTTCGTAAAAAGCTATTATAGAAAGGATAAAGGTAATCCCAAGACAAATGGTTGTAAAATATGAGCTTATTTTATTACCAAGAAATTTTCCTAATAAACCAGCAACAAATGCGCTTAATAACGGTAAAAAAACAATACTTAAATACATAATTAATAATTAATTTTTGTTTATAAATTGATTTTGTTTAGAAATGGAATTGAACCATTGACACAAAGATTTTCAGTCTTTTGCTCTACCAACTGAGCTATCTAAACTTTTTTATTTGTAAAAATGACGGAAGTAGGATTCGAACCTACGTTTTACAGATTATGATTCTGTCGTTATACCACTAAACTATTCCGCCATTTTTTTAAACTTTTTTCTTACCCTGTTTTAATTTAAAATTTTCATCAAACTTAAAAATACCTTTTCCTGTGTAATAATTTGGCTTTTTAAATTTTTTTAATAAATTAATAAAATTTTTTATATTATTTAAATTACCGTTAAATTGTAAAATAGTTCGTTTTTTTTTTGTTACTATATTAATAAAACGTGGGACTAAAATAAAATGTTTATGACTATATCCTAAATATAAAGATAACCAAGTTTCTTTTGTGTTTTGAATATAAAAAATAACTGCTTTATACCCAATACCAACCAATTTTAATGATAAAGCCTGATTATTTAAATTACTTGAATTAAACAATAAATTATAGATTTTTTTAAAATGCGTTAATTTATTTTTATTTATAATAATTTTTATTTTGTTATTATTATATTTATTTACTAAAAAATATGATAAATTATTTAAAACATTTATTTTTAAAAATTTATTTTCTTTATTATTATCAAAATAAAAAGAAAAAGGTAAATTTAGCATCGATAAATTTGATTTTTTATATAACAACATATTTAATCTACCAACTTCCTAATGTTATACCAGCTAATTTTAAAGAATTACTATATTCTTTTAATATAATACGTGAAAATTTGAATTTGCTATAAATAGCTTTAGACCTATTAGTTAATACACAAAAATTTTTTAAATGAATTAATTGCGATTTTTTTAATTTATTATTTAAAAATTGTAGCTCATCTGGACTAATTATACTTTTATACTTGTTTATAAATCTACTTTTTTCTAATGATAAACATTTTTTTCGTTGCCTATGGCTTTTGAAACGATTATTTTTCATAATTAAATTAATAATTGTATAGCATTTAAATGTTGTTTAATATATATAAATTTATTTTTTTTTAATCTTAAATTTATAAAAAAAGTAAACATTATATCTGCTCCTATCTTTCTCGATATTTTTGAAAACTGACTTTCTATTTCTGGAAAAACTGAGATATTTTTTAAGCCAATTGTTATATTTAACAAATTATTTTCAGCTTCTTTATAAGTATAATTTTTAGATAAATCTAAGTTTTGATTTAACAAATTTTGAAATTTACTTATAAAACATAACAAAGACAATTTTCTTAAACAAACAATAGCTCCAATAATCATATGTTTTTTCAAAGAAAAATTTGCTATTGCTTTTTTTGAAAATATTGGTAAAGAATGTTGATAACTTATTATTTTTAAAATACTTATAATAAAAAAAAAAAGATTCTCATTTATTAAAATTTCAGACAAAAGTATTTGAATATTAATTTTTTTAATCCTCAATGAATAATAATTATTAGGACAAAAATACCGAAGACTAAAATCATATTTTAATACATTATCATTATACTCTTTTATTTTTAAAAATCTATTCATAAGAAATATTTAGTTTACAAACGTCTTAATTTTTTTTTTCGACATCCCCCATGCGGTATTTGTGTAGTATCAATAATTTTAAAAATTTGTATGTTGGCTTCCTTTAACCTTTTTATACATACAAACTTATTTTTACCAACTCCATTAAGAAATAAAATTAGTCTAGTAATATTTAACTGGTTTAATTTTTTGAGTATTTTATCGATTGTTAATTGAGCAAAATACTCTAGACTTCGCTTAGTTTTTTTTGCTCCTACACTACCAGCTGATATTGTAACAAAAACGTTTCCATTCATATTTGTTAAAGTCAAAATTGTGTTACTTGATGTTATTTTTATATATAATTTAGCATCAATAAATTTTATATCTTTATAGTCCATTATCTTTATTTTATTAAAAATCGTTTTTTTGTCTTAGAATTAGTATGGGTGCGTTGTCCTCGAACAGGATAACCTAAACTATGACGAATACCACGATAACTATTAATTTTTATTAGGCAATTAATATTATCAAAAACACTCTTTTTTAATTTTGAACCAATTAGATAGTGTTTATCTAATTCTTGAGTTAATAGTAAAATACATTCAGCAGTCAACTCTTTTATTTTTAAGTTATTATGAAATAATAATTTAGAGCAAATTTTATTTGTCAATTTTTTATTAATACCATAAATAGATGTTAACGAATAACGAACTTTTTTTGATGACGGTAAAAAAAATCCTAGAATATATAACATAGATTTTAAATAACTTAATAAGGTTTTGAAATAGAATATGAAGGTACAGCGGGTAATCCATCGAATCCAACTAAAATACCTGATATGAAAAATAACCACGCTAAACATATTGGCAAAAAAACTTTCCACCCCAAATACATTAATTGATCATATCGATAACGTGGATAAGCAGCCCGAACCCAAATAAACGCAAATGTAACAAAAGTCGCTTTTATACCAAACCAAATAAATCCGGGAATCCATAAAAACAATGGAAATGAAAAAGGAGCCCACCATCCGCCCAAAAATAAAATCGTAGTTAATGCACTCATTAATAATATGTTTGCATATTCACCTAAAAAAAAAAGAGCAAACCCCATCGCCGAATATTCTACATTATATCCTGCCACCAACTCAGCCTCAGCTTCTGGAAGATCAAAAGGTGCTCTATTTGTTTCAGCTAAAACTGAAATAAAAAAAATAATAAATATTGGAAAATGAGGTATAAAAAACCAAATATCCTTTTGTGCAAAAATAATTTTATTTAAATTTAAAGATCCAACGCATAAAACGATAGTTACTATTATTAAACCGATACTAATTTCATAAGATATCATTTGAGCTGCTGATCTTAAACCACCTAAAAAGGCGTATTTTGAATTACTTGACCAACCAGACATAATAATACCATAAACACCTAAAGATGATATAGCTAATAAGTATAAAATACCAACATTAAGATTAGAAAACATAACGTTCCAATCAAATGGAATTACAGCCCACCCCATCAAACTTAAAACAAACGTTAAAATTGGAGCTAATATGAATATAAAAGTATTCGCGCTATTTGGCAATATTGTTTCTTTGGTTAATAATTTAAGGCCATCTGCAAGCGGCTGAAGTAATCCAAAAATACCAACAATGTTTGGCCCCTTTCTTTGCTGCATACTTGCCATTACTTTTCTTTCAGCTAAAGTTAAGTAAGCCACGCCAATTAATAATGGCAAAATAATTGAAAATGAACTTGCAATTATTTTTATTAAATAAAAGAAATAATTAATCATATTATTATTTAAAATTATTTATTTATTATAATTTACGGATAGAGGGACTTGAACCCACACGAATTTATCATTGGACTCTAAAACCAACATGTCTACCATTTTCATCATATCCGTTTTATAGTTTTTTTATTACTTATATCTAATATAATATTTTGATAATTGTTTAGATACAAATTCTTTTTTCTCCAAATATTTTGAATAAAAAATATAGTTATCTTTTAGCGAAAATTTTACAAGGTTTTTATTATACCATAACATATAGAAAATATGTATGGTTCCTTTTGTTGAAATATTAATTACTTTATTATTCTCAATTAAATGTTTTTTTTTCATTTAAAATTTATTTTAAATTTTTTTTTTTTACGATATCTTATAAATTCATCGACAGTAAACCGATGTGAATTGGGCAAATAATAAGAAATCAAAGAAGCACCAAATAAAGTTTTAAATCTAAACAATTTTTTATCTAAGTTATTTAAAAAATATAGAGATTTTAAATTTTCGTTAGTTAAACTAAATTTATAAATTTGCAAATTAGATATATATTTATAAATAAAAATACTGGTAACTACCATATCAAATAAAAAATCAGATGAAAAAAATCTTTTTATAATTTGTTTAAAATTTTCATTTTTAAATGATAAACTAAATGTTTTTAGTATAATGTTTTTTTTGTCGAAAAATTTTAGAGATAATTTTAAAGGAATAAAATAAATCAATGTGTTCGTATTTATATTTGTGTTATGAAATAAATTAAACATATAAAACAAAAAATAAACCCTATTTCTGTCATACAAATATTTATTTGCAATATTTTTTTTTAATCCAATGTCAAGTATTGTACTATTATTTAAAAATATAAAAGAAGATTGAAATAACTCCAAATTATTTGTTAAACTTTTTTTTTTAAAAAAATAAATTTTGTATAAAATGTTTATTCCCATTCCAAAGCCCCTTTCATCCATTCATAAAAAAATCCAATTGTTAATAATATTAAAAAAATGATCATAGACCAAAAACCTAAAAGATAAGTTTTTGATAAAGTTAAAGCCCATGGAAATAGAAAAGCAACTTCCAAATCAAAAATTATAAATAATATAGATACTAGATAAAATCGAATATCAAAAGTATTTCTAGCATCATCAAAGGGGTTAAACCCACATTCATAAGCTGATACCTTTTCACTATCTGCACGTTGCGACGCTACAAAATATGATAAACCAAAAATGACTACAGATAGAATAATACTTATAGATAAATAAATAAATAAAACAAAATACTGCTGATGCAGCAAAGGTATACTCATTCTCATAACTTTTAAAATACAATAAATTAATATGACGAACAAGAGAGAAAGGAGTCGAACCTTTACCTATGATTTTGGAGATCATTATTCTACCATTTAACTACTCTCTTTTATAAAAATAATATTATAGTAATTATTTACGCAAAACAACAGCAGCTTTAAAGTCCCTTGTTATTTGATCAATAATTTGTTGTTTTCTCACATTTGGTCGTCTATGTAAAGTTAATACAATAGCACCAATCATAGCAATTAACAAAATAAATCCAGCCATAAAAAAATAATACAAATAACTGATATAAATTACACCAAATAAATGCGCATTAGTATATAAACTATTATCAAAACTTCCTAAATCTAATGAAGTTTTATAATATTTAAAATATAAATTATTAATAACATCCAAATATTTTTCTATATTAGTTAAAAACTTCATATCGAAAAAATTAATAATATTAGGTAAAACATTATTTTCAGTTAATAAAAAGACTTCTAAAAATAATAATAAGAAAATAAAAAATTCAAAAAAAAAATTTTTATAAGTTATTTGTTTCAATGTTATATACTTAATATTTAACATCATAACAACAAATAAAAATAAAACAGCAATAGCTCCTAAATAAACAACCAGAATTAACATTGCTAAAAATTCTGCATTTAATAATATTAATAAACCAGTTACATTAAAAAAAACTAAAATTAAATAAAAAACTGAATGAATAGGATTTTTAGATGTTATTGCAATAATACTAGAAAAAAGAGCGAGAAACGAAAATAAAATAAAAAAAGTATATTCTATTGATAAAAAATCTAAAGAATATCCATCAAATTTTAAATTATTTATAATTTTTTCATCATGAATAAATAAACGAGGAAGTGATAACATATATAAAACTATTATTTTAAATTTATTAATTTGATATAGTATAGTAAATTAAATAAGTTAAAATAAATTAAATTGATAAAATGATAAATCATTAAATTATCAAAACCTTTTTTAATTTTGTTTAATAATGGAATTTCGAAAAAAAAATTATTTTGATATAATACGATCAAAGAAGACCCACTAATTGTAGATTTTTCATTAATAGAAAAAACTGAATTTAATATAACTAATCTTATCGACCCTACAAAGATATTATGTAAATTAAAAACACTTAATAATTTTAACAAATTATTTTTAGGATAAACTGAATTTTCATTTAACTTAGAAACTTTCTTTTTTTTCCAAGCACATAAAAATACATCAGTAGATAAAATATTTAACTTCAATTTTTTATTAATATTAAAATTATGATAAATACCGACATATTTTTTTTTTGATGAAACCAAAAACAAATTATGAAATTCAAGTAATTTCTTTCTTTTTTTAATATTATTTATATTTTTCATTAGAATAAAAAATTTATTTTATTAATTTTGCAAAATTAATAGATTCTTCAGAAAAAAAAAACGATAAGTTAGTTGAAGATAACAAAATGTTGTTGTTTTTTAAAAAATAAATAATTTCATTAATCAAATATAAAAAAGGTTCCGGATTAATTAAGAAAAATAAAATACAAAAAAAAGTTAAACTCAATATAATAGATTTTTCTCTATCTATTGGAATAAATAAATCCCAACGCGATTCTTTTTCAAAATACATTATTTTTATTAATCGAATATAATAAAATGCGCTTAAAGAACTTAATAAGATCCCTAAAATGGCAAGAAAATAATATTCACCCCTAAGCGCTGCTAAAAATAGATAAAATTTACTAATAAAACCTGCTAAAGGCGGGATCCCTGCCATAGATAATAATCCTAATGCAAATGTTATAGCAAGCAATGGATTTATTTTATTTAAATTTGAAAAGTCCGTTAAGTATTTTATTAAAAATAAATCCTTTTTTCGTCTTAAAGATAGAATTATTGTAAAGAAATTAATACTCATTACAATATATATAAAAATATACAAAAATGATGCCTCTAATCCCGAAAAAATAAAACCATTAGAAAAAAAAACAAATTTTTTTTCTAAATTAATTCCACATAAGAAACCCATTAATATAAACCCAATATGACTTATTGTACTATATGCTAATAAACGTTTAATACGTTTTTGGTATAATGCTGCTAACGATCCTATTAATATTGAAAAAATTGAACAATAGAAAAAAATATTATGCTTAAAAAAATAATTAATCGAACTATAAAAATATATATGAAATGGACTAATTAATAATTGAATCAATAATCCTAACGTTGTTAATTTTGGTACAACTGAAAAAAAGGCTGTAATAACTGTTGGTGCCCCTTCATAAACATCTGGAGCCCACATGTGAAAAGGTGCCGCATTTATTTTAAATAACAAACTGATAATGATAAAAAGTACTCCTAATTGAATAGTATAATAATTTGAATAAAATAAAGTATCCATATTAGTATTACTATACATATTAATAAAAAATAAATTTAAATCCTCAAAACCCAATAATCCAGTAAAACCATATATAAAAGAAATCCCTAAAAGTAAAATACCTGAAGAAAAAGCGCTTAATATTAAATATTTTAATCCTGCTTCTAAAGAAAACTCGGAATTACGTTTATACGCCGCTAATACATATAAGCACAAACTTTGCATTTCTAACGCTAAATAAAGAGATAATAAATCATATGAAGATACAAGCAGAAGCATCCCAATAATCGACAATAAAATTAATATAGAAAACTCAAATGTATTTACTTTCTCATACTTTATATAATCTATTGAAATCAATAATATAAAAATACTTGATAGTAATATTAATAATTTTATTAATGTGTTAAAGGGACTGATAATTAACAATTTTTGAAAAACTATCAGGGAATACCCGTAATTATTTTTGCATAATATTACCGCAAAAATCAATGATAGTATAGTTAGCCATTTAATGTTTTTAATCAAAATTGGATAATCATAAAATTTCAATGTCGAAAAAGCCACTCCATACATTAATAATAAAGAGCTAATTATCACTAAAAAGAATTCTGGTAATAAAAATAATAAATCTAAAGAATTTAAATTATATTCGTTAACAAAAAAATAAGTATTTTTATAAGTCATAATAAATTTCAAATTTTAAAATTATTGAAGTAAAAAACGGGAAAGACGGGATTTGAACCCGCGACTTTTGGCGTGACAGACCAATACTATAAACCGCTAAGTTACTTCCCCGAAATAAATTCTTATATCATATAATATAAATAGACAATAATGGACTTGAACCATTGACCTTCTCGTTGTAAGCGAGACGCTCTACCAACTAAGCTAATTGTCTTATTTAAATAGAGAAAATTATTAGAATTTTATTTCTAACTACCTCCCCACCAATAAATACTTATAAATAAGAAAATCCAAACGACATCAACAAAATGCCAATACCACACAGCTGCTTCAAAACCTAAATGACTTTTTTTAGTAAAATGATAATTCCATAAACGAATTAGACAAACAGTTAAAAAGATTGTACCAATTAAAACATGTAAACCATGCAAACCAGTTGTCATATAAAAAGTTGACCCATAAATTCCATCCGAAATAGAAAACGGTGCATTTATATACTCATATGCTTGAAATCCTGTAAATAAAGCAGCTAACAAAACGGTCAAGACTAATCCAGTTATAGCTTCTTTTCTATTTTGCGCTAATATCCCATAAAATGACCATGTTAAAGTTGCTCCTGACGATAATAAAATTATAGTATTTGCTAATGGAATTTTCCATGGATCTAAAACTTCTAATCCAACAGGTGGCCATTTTCCTCCAATTTCAATGGCTGGAGATAAACTTGAATGAAAAAAAGCCCAGAAAAAACCAAAAAAAAACATTACTTCAGAAACAATAAATAATAAAAAACCATAACGTAAACCGTGTTTAACAATTTTAGTATGTTGTCCCTCGAATGTCGCTTCACGTATTACATCACGCCACCATAAAGCCATAGTTAATAATAATAATAAAAAACCAAAAGATAAAACAAAAGAACCTTTTTGATAGCTGTGCATATATAAAACTCCACCTATAAGAAAAACAAAAGCTGATAACGCTGCGCCAAATGGCCATGGGCTTGGGTCGACTAAATGATAAGGATGTCTTTGATGCATAAATTATAATATATTATATTTCATTTTTTGTTAATTTTTTTAATAACGAAAAATATGGATTATTTATGTTAGAATAATCTTTATTTTCAACAATGCTTTTTGATGAAATAAATAATATTCTAGATAAATATGGTAAATAAATATTATTTAATCGCGCTTTTTTATTTAAACTTAATAAAATTAAATATCTTTTATTAATATTTTTTTTAATTTCAAGAAATATATTTAATATTAATAATGTTAATACATTATATAATAAAGGTTTTAACAATGTATTTTTAAAATATTTAGAAACAAGCATATATTGATTTATACGAAGATCCAAATTTTTTTTTATTAAATCTAAAATAAGAAATTTATAATTTAAGTATTTTTGCTTTTTAATGTAATCAATATGCTCAGAAGAAAAATTTATAATTTGATGTAACGAACTTGTTAATGAAATAGTTTTATTATACTCATGATGTAAAGATAAACAAATTGATTCCAAAATAAATAAGTAAGAATAAAATTCTTTTTCTACTTGATTGAATTTTTGATCTAATGATGATGTAACACTTTCTTGAATATTACTATTTGAATATAAATAGTAAATAAATAAAAAAAAACAAGCAGCAACATAATCTTCAACATCTAAAGCAATAACTTGAAATATGAAAATAAATAGTAATAGTGTATACCAAGGTTTATTATAAATAATAAACTTTATTTTACTTACAAAAATATTTGCTATTTTTATAATTTGTTCATATAATAAATGTGCATTCATAAAAAATTATTTTTTTAAACTTTTTAATATACTTAAAATACTTGGTTGTATAGTTGATTGTAACTTTAATGATAAACTAGAAGAATTATGAATCAGTGAATTTTTTAAATTCATTGATTCATTCAATTGATAAATTAATTTACTGAAGACAACAAACTGTAAATTCTCCGAAGATTTTGGTTGACTGAAAGAGGAAACATAAATCATTTTATCCGATAAAATATTGAATATATTACTTAACAACTTGTCATAATTTTGGACAGTTTTATTTGTTTCATCTTTAAAATAAAATGAATTTAGTTGAATCAAATATAGATTATAACGGCGTGTTTTTATTATTTTATTTATAGAAGGTATTATAAATCTCAAAAAAATTAGATAAAAAAAAATAAATCCAATAATTGCATACGTTACTTGAGAAAAATAAGTAGTAACATCTAATTGAGGCATAGAAATATATTAATAGTAAAATTATATCATTAATTAACTTAGGATGAAATAGGATTCGAACCTATGGCATGTTTTTCATGCGCCAACTTTCAAGGTTGGTACTTTAAACCACTCAGACATTCATCCTCTAAAAATAATATATTATTAATAAAGAAAAAATTCAATTGTTAAATAAATTAATGTTTAACAATAAATATTGTTAAATTTTTCTATTTTATATATTAAAATAAAATTTTATGATAAATTTTAAATCTACATTAAAAAGTATAGATAATTCAGGTGTAAAATATTTTGAATGTATTAAAGTAAAAAAAAGATATTCAAAAATTGGGGATATAATAACAGGTGTAGTTAAAAAAACAAAAAATTTTTATTTGAAAAATAAAACACCGATAAAAAAAGGAGAAATACACACAGGATTAATTGTAAAAACGAAAAAGGCCGAAAGTCGAAAAAATGGATTATTTTTAAAATTCAACAAAAATGCAATTATTTTGTTAAATAAAAAAAATACTTTTATTGGAACAAAAATACAAGGCTCAATTTCAAAAAAAATAATCAAACAATTTAAACATTTGAATCTTTTTAAAAAAAATGCTTATTAGATTTAATTTTTGTTTAAATTAAGAATAGGCTTAAAAGGATTCGAACCTATACTTTTACCGTTATGAGCGGTATGTTGTAACCTTTCAACTATAAGCCTATAAACAAAATATAAAGAATAGGTTAGAAATGGATTCGAACCATTATTAAATAGATTTGCAATCTAACACATTACCAATTATGTTATCTAACCTAAGTTTTAAATCTTAATAAAAAACGAACACATTCTAAAGGATTTGAACCTTTATTTTTTAACTTAGAAGGTTAATGCTTTATCCAATTAAGCTAAGAATGTAAAAAATAAAAGTTTAAAAACATAAATTAATCAAAAGTATAAAAATGAAATTAATAAAAAGAAAACCGACAACACCTTCACAACGATTTTATGTTTATATAAAAAAATCTTCAAAAAAATTAATAAAAACAAAATTAATTAAAAATATAAATACAAACACTAACGGCCGAAATTATAAAGGAAAAATCTGTGTTAGACATAAAGGAGGAGGAAAAAAAAAAATTTTTCGAATCATTGATTTTAAACGAAATTTAGCTCTTCCGTGTTACATAAAATCGATAGAATATGATCCATATAGATCTGGATTAATAGGACTAGTTCATTACTCATCAAATCTATTGTGTTATATTCTTTTACCAGAAGGTTTAAAAAAAAATGATTTGATTATACCAATACCAGCTATTAGTAATAACATTAATGAGAATATAAAAATAGGTAATCTTTTAAATTTAAAAAATACCCCGATTGGAACTATTATTCATAATATCGAGTTACAAAAAAATAACGGAGGAAAATTAATTAGAGCTTCCGGAACTTTTGCCCAAACTTTATCGAATGATTTAACATTAAAATTGACTATAATAAAATTAAGATCGGGTGAAAAAAAATTTTTTTTAGATAATCTAACTGCGATTATTGGTTCAGTTTCAAATTCTCAGAATAGATTAACTTCCTTTGGAAAAGCAGGAAGATCACGTAATTTAAATAAACGTCCTACTGTACGAGGTATTGCAATGAATCCAGTTGATCATCCACATGGCGGACGAACAAATGGCGGTCGCCCTTCTGTAACACCATGGGGAAAAATTACAAAAGGAAAACCTACTAGATCAAAAAAAAAAAAAAAATTAATATATTAAATAAATTTATGCCTCGTTCTATTTGGAAAAAACCATATTTTTTAAATTATTTAAAAAATACAAAAAACAAGAAAAAAATTTGGTGTCGTGATTCAATGATTTTACCTGAATTTATAAATAAATCATTTTCTATTCATAATGGTAAAAATTTTTTAAATGTTATTGTAAATGAAGAAATGATTGGTCATAAAATAGGTGAATTTTGTTCGACTAGAAAAAAAAAAATTATAAAAAATAAAAAAAATCAACTTAAAAAATGGGAAAAAAGATAAATCCAATTATTTTTCGATACAACACAAACCAAACTTGGCAATACATTTGGCATACACCAATTAATAAAAAACACGAATATAGTGCCCAATTTTTTATTAATTTTTTTATTGACAAATATTTGAAAAATATATTTATCAATAAAAATATAGTAATAAGCAAAATTTTTTTATTATCAAACTGGAATAAAATTAAAATTTTTTTTTATTTATTTCCTTATTTAAATATAATTAATAATAAAATCGAAATAAATTTTAAACAGAGTTTTATAAAAAAAATAAAAAAAAATACTATATCAATTTTACAAAAATATTTAAAAAAAAAAATTTTTTTAAACATTTTTACTGACAAAAATTGTATAATTAACGAAGATGCATTAATATCGAATCTTTCTTTTGAAATTAAAAAAACAAAAAATATAAAAAACATAATAAAAAAATTATTTATTAAAATAAAAAATTACCCTCAAATAATTGGGTTAAAAATTTTAATAAAAGGACGTTTGACAAAAAATGATCAAGCCACAATAATATATTTACAAAAAGGAAAAATACCATTTAATACTATAAAAAGTAATATTTTATTCGCTAAAAATTGGATAATAACAAGACGTGGCACATATGGAATCAAAATTTGGATCCACGTTCGATCAAATACAAAATTTTTAAGAAAATTTTATAAGAAACATGTTATTACAGCCTAGAAAAACAAAATATAAAAAAGAACAAAAACAAAGAGTAAAAACATTTTTCACAAAAAATCAAAATTTAAAAATAGCTCCCTTTTTTATAAAATCAATAGAAAGTGGAAAAATTACCGCAAAACAAATAGAAACAACAAGAATTGCATTAAATCGTATATTTAAAAAATCGGGAAAAATTTTTATTTCTATTTTTCCAAATTTACCGACAACAAAAAAACCAGCTGAAACCAGAATGGGTAAAGGAAAAGGAAACATTGAAATGTGGACCAGCCGTGTGGCATCAGGTCAACACATATTTATGATAATTAATAACAATATAAACTTAATAAAAAAAGCGTTCAAATATGCTAAAACAAAATTACCATTGAAAACAATATTAATTAATACATTTAAAAATAAGTAATATCCTCTAGGGGATTTGAACCCCTGTTTATGCCATGAAAAAGCACTGTCCTAGTCCATCTAGACGAAGAGGACAAAAAATTATCGATCAACTTCACCAAAAACAATATCTTGTGTACCAATAATCGTAACAACATCAGCTAACATATGTCCTTTTGACATCATATTTAAACCTTGTAAATGCGCAAAACCCGGAGCTTTTATTTTACAACGGTAAGGTCTATTAGTGCCATCCGCAATTAAATATATACCAAACTCACCTTTAGGTGCCTCAACAGCGGTATATGTTTCACCGAACGGTACACTATAACCCTCACTATATAATTTAAAATGATGTATTAATGATTCCATAGATTGTTTTAATTCTGTTCGAGAGGGAGGAGTAATTTTTCTATCATCTACTTTAATATTACCGATAGGAATTAAATTTATTGCTTGATTAATTATCGAAGTGCTTTGTCGCATTTCTTCCATACGAATTAAATATCGGTCATAACAGTCGCCTTTGGTTCCGATAGGTATATTAAAATCAGTTAAATTATATGTTTCATAAGGCTGTGATTTTCTTAAATCCCAAACAACACCTGATCCTCTTAGCATAACGCCGCTAAATCCCCAAGCTTGTGCTTCGTCTGCGGTAACAATACCTACATCCACCAAACGTTGTTTCCAAATTCTATTATTAGTTAATAACTCTTCAATTTCATCAATTTTTTTAGTAAATTGATCAATAAATAAATAAATATCATCTAGTAATCCAATAGGTACATCTAAAGAAACACCACCTGGTCGTATATAAGCAGCATGCATACGAGCACCAGATACGCGCTCATAAAATTCCATTAATTTTTCACGCTCTTCAAAACCTAATAAAAGTGGTGTTAAAGCACCAACATCTAATGCATGACAAGTAACCGCTAACAAATGATTTAAAATTCTTGTAATTTCTAAAAAAATTACTCTAATCCATTGAGCTCTTAAAGGAACTTTACATCCTAAAAGTTTTTCAACTGCTAATGAGTAAGCATGTTCCTGAGCCATCATACTCACGTAATCCAATCTATCAAAATATGGAAGAGCTTGTAAATAACTCTTGTGCTCAATTAATTTTTCGGTTCCACGATGTAATAAACCGATATGTGGATCCGCACGCTCAACAACCTCTCCATTTAATTCTAATACTAAGCGTAAAACACCATGTGCTGCTGGATGTTGAGGCCCAAAATTCATTGTAAAATTTTTAAACTCTTTTTTTTCAATTAATTGATTTGTTTTTATCATAATTTTTATTTAATTTTAAAAGTTTCTTCTTTTTATTTGTAAAACGTCTAGATATTAAAAAAATATTTTTATATTTTGTAGTAAATAACAAAAAATTTTTGATGATTTTCATTTCATTTTAAATTATTATTTTGAGGCGAATAACGGGAATTGAACCCATAACATCCAGATTCACAAACTGATACTCTACCATTGAGCTATATTCGCCATTTGCCGTAAAGTTATTTTCAGGGTGGAAGGCTTTGAACCTACGACCTTCTGTACCCAAAACAGATGCGATACCCTACTTCGCTACACCCCGTACATTTTTAGTTTTATTAAAAAGTAAATAAAATTAAAAATGCCATCATTAATGCAAATAATGCAATAGCTTCTGTTAAAGCAAATCCTAAAATTGCATATTTAAATAATTGATCGTTTAACGAGGGATTCCGAGCAACTGAGTTTATTAATGATCCGAAAACAACACCAATACCAACTCCAGCACCAGCTAATGCTATAGTTGCTAACCCTGCTCCTACTAATTTTGCACTTTGTAACATATTCTTTATATATATAAAATAACTTATTATTTTTTAAATTCTCGTGTAAAATATTAAATTCTTAGTTAAAAAATCTACCATTTATAATGCACAAAAGCTCGATAACTTTCAGCATTTTTATAATGTTTATCTTTTATTTTTAAAATTTCGCTATTATTATTTAGAATATTAATTATTTCCGTTTCTAAATCTAATAATTTTTTATTTTTTAATACAGTTTGAATCCATATTAAAGCAAGTTTAATTTGCTTTTTATTATTTATTTCATTTGGGATAACAATATTTTTTCCTCTAATACGTTTTGTTTTTAAAGTTATTATAGGTTTAATTTTATTTAATGCAAATTTAAACAATAAAATAGAATTTCTTTGATTTTTTTTATTAATTAAATTAAACATTTTAAGTAAATAAAGTTCTAATAACTGTTTTTTACCTTTTTTGCATAAATTATTTACAACTTTAGCTATCATATATTATATACCTACCTATCCTCGTATTTTATAAAGATTTTTTACGAACTCCATATTTAGATCTACTAGATTTTCTATTTTTAACACCAAGTAGATCGTATTTACCTCTTATTAGTTTATACTTAACACCGGGTAAATCTTTTACTCGACCTCCTTTAATTAATACTTGTGAATATTGTTGAAGATTATGTCCTTCGCCTGGGATATAAGCTGTTATAACTTTTTTATTTGTTAATTTTATTCTTGCTATTTTTCTTTTTGCCGAATTAGGCTTTTTAGGTGCAGTTATAGTTACCTTAACGCATATACCTTTTTTTTGTGGAGATTTTATTAATGCAGGTGTTTTCTTTTTTATATTTTTTTTCTTTCTATTTTTTTTTAAAATTATTTGTGATAATGTTGGCATAGAGAATAATGGTATAAAAAATCTATTAATAAAATAAAAGATATAAATCTTTTATTCCCAAAATGATAATTAAACGAATAAATAAAGATAATATTTCTTTTATTGTTTCGTTATGTATGTAATCTTCTAAAATAGAATATAATCCGAGTTTAATATGAAAAAAAAGAAAGTGATTAATAAATAACAAATTGTTAAAATAAAAACAAAATGGTAATAAAAACAAAGATGAAACTCTTTGAAATATCCAATCTAACCATCCAGATTTTTTTTCTAAAAAATATAATATTTGTTTTATTGTTGAAAGCATATAATTTTCTGTTGAATATATAATAGTTTTAGTAAAGAATAATTTGAATAGTATATTAAAAATATCCATAAGTGTTCTGATATTCTCCATGAAATAAAAAGTATTCTAGTAATGTCCATGAAAAAATAATTAATAACACAAAAAGACCATTAAGAATTATCTTATTTATTTTTAAGCCTTGTCCTATGTCCCAATATAGATGTCTTATACCACTAAATATATGATAATAAAAATTTAAAAAAATGAAAAAGATAAAAGATTTTATAAAAATATCATTATATAATAATGTTATAAAAATATTTTTAATTAACAAATAATATAAATTATTTGTATAAAAAATGTTATATAAAATATGATTATACCAAATACTGAATATTATACTGGATAAAACTAAAGAACTTATACGATTAGTTATAGAAAGTAATGAATTTATTTGTATTTTGTAGATACTTAAATGTGGCGAAATTGGTCTATTAAAAGTCATAATTTTTATTTATTAAGTAAAATTAGATTTTATTATTTTTATTATTAATTAAGCAATTTAGTAAAACAATAAAAAAAATTATTATTTATTATATTTAATATATTAAATATTTAAAAAAATTAATTATTGTTTTACTTATGAATTTATTAGTATCTAGCCCGTTAGAACAATTTTCAATTATTAAAATTATACCTTTTCGAATTTCAATAATTGATTTATCTTTTACAAATTCTTCTTATTTTTTATTATTAGCTTGTGGATCATTATTATTACTATTTTTCATAACAACTTATAAAGGAAAATTAGTACCTACTCGTTGGCAAATTATCATTGAATCTTTTTATGAATTTGTATTATCTTTAGTCAGTGACATTATCGGAAAAAAAGGATTACTTTATTTTCCTCTTATCTTTGTTCTTTTTGCTTTTTTGTTAGGATGTAATTTAATTGGCATGATTCCTTATAGTTTTACTGTAACTAGTCATATAATTATAACATTTTCTTTATCACTTATTCTTTTTATAGGTATGAATATTTTAGGTTTTTATATTCATGGCTTACATTTTTTTAGTTTACTAGTACCAAAAGGCGCACCTCAAGCTTTATTACCATTTTTAGTGGCAATTGAATCTGTAAGTTATTTATCTCGTGTATTTAGCTTAGCTATTCGATTATTTGCAAATATGATGGCCGGTCATACTTTAGTAAAAATACTAGCTGGATTTGGCTGGACGATGTTAACAATGAAAGGTATTTGGGTTATAATACAATTTATTCCTTTTTTAATGATATTTGCAATAACAGGTCTTGAGATTGGAGTTGCTTTTTTACAAGCTTATGTATTTACTGTATTAGTTTGTATTTATTTAAATGATGTTATTCATTTGCATTAATATAATAAATAAAAAAAATAAAAATCAAAAAGGTTATTATGCGTTTAATTCAACATCCTACTTTTTCTATTTTTAAACAACATTTAATTGATTATCCTACTCCGTTAAATTTGAGTTATTTATGGGGATTCGGGTCTTTAGCCGCTATTTGTCTTGTTATACAAATTCTAACAGGTATTTTATTAGCAATGCATTATACACCGCATGTTGATTTAGCATTTGCAAGTGTCGAACATATTATGCGTGATGTAAATTATGGATGGTTTTTAAGATACGTTCATGCGAACGGAGCTTCAATGTTTTTTATTGTAGTATATATACATATGTTTCGTGGATTATATTATGGGTCTTATACTGCACCACGACAAGCTTTATGGATTATTGGAGTAGCTATTTTTTTATTAATGATGGCTACAGCTTTTATGGGATATGTTTTACCATGGGGTCAGATGAGTTTTTGGGGTGCAACAGTGATTACTAATTTATTTTCAGCGATCCCATTAGTTGGTGATAGTATCGTTTATTGGTTATGGGGAGGATTTTCTGTTGATAATGCAACATTAAATAGATTTTTTAGCCTTCATTATTTAATGCCATTTGTAATTGCGGGGTTAGGTTTTTTGCACATGATTGCATTACATCAAAATGGTTCGAATAACCCTTTAGGAATACTAGTTGGTGTAGAAAAAATATCTTTTTATCCATATTTTTATTTAAAAGATTTAGTTGGTTGGGTTGGTTTTGGTTTGTTTTTTTCTTTTTTTATCTATTTTTTTCCAAATATGTTAGGCCATCCAGATAATTATATTGAAGCTAATCCTATGGTAACTCCAGCTCATATTGTACCGGAATGGTATTTTTTACCTTTTTATGCTATTTTACGTTCTATACCTGATAAATTAGGCGGTGTAATCGCAATGTTTAGCGCGATTATTGTATTGTTTTTGTTACCTTTTTTACATTTAAACAATACTAGAAGTTCGTTGTTTAGACCTGTAGGTAGAAAATTATTTTGGTTATTGTTAGCAGATTGTTTAATTTTAGGTTGGATTGGTGGAAATGTTGTCGAATATCCATATATACAAATCGGACAATCCGCTACGTTTTTTTATTTTTTTTACTTTTTAATTTGTATACCAGTATTAGGTTATCTTGAAAATTTATTCATCAATTTAAATTTAAATCATATTGATGGTTAACTTTTTATAAAATTATATATAGATATTTAAACTAAATGATAATTGAGCAGTTACATTTTTTATTTGTTTCTTTAACGCTATTTTTTATTGGGCTAGGCGGTATAGTATTTAATCGTCGTCATGTTATACTTCTGTTAATCAGTATTGAATTAATGTTATTAGCATTAAATTTACAGTTTATAATTTTTTCAGTTTTCTTAGATGATATAATTGGTCAATTAATATCCTTATTTGTGTTAACAGTTGCTGCAGCTGAATCCGCTATAGGTTTGGCATTATTAGTTGTTTATTATAGAGTTCGAGGCACAATTTCTATTGAAAAAATAAATTTATTACAAGGTTAAATTATTCGCCTATATAGCTTATTGGTAGAGCATTTTTTTGGTAAAAAAAAGGCAATCAGTTCAATTCTGATTATAGGCTTTAATAAAATATGAATGGAGAGGTGGCTGAGTGGTTAAAAGCATTGGTTTGCTAAATCAACATACTATTTTAGTATCATGGGTTCAAATCCCATTCTCTCCTTTTTTCTACGTTGTTTATTTTATAAATATGAGTTTGATCCTGGCTCAGAATGAACACTGGTGATATGCTTAACACATGCTAGTTGTATGCTTATTTTTAGCGCAGCGTAGGGGTGAGTAATATATAAGAATTTACCTATATTTTATTAATATTTAATATAAATAAGCTTATATAGGATTAGGTAGTTGGTAATGTAAAAGATTACCAAGCCAATGATCCTTAGTTGATTTTAATGAATGATCAACCACATTGGGATTGAAATAAAGCCCAAACTTTATTAAAAGGCAGCAGTGGGGAATATTGGACAATGAGCGTAAGCTTGATCCAGCAATATCGCGTAATTGATGAAGGTTATTTTTGACTGTAAAAATTAATTAATTAAAAATAATTGTGATATTATTTAATGAAAGTCCCGGCAAATTCCGTGCCAGCAGCCGCGGTAATACGGGGGGGGCAAGTGTTATTCATAATTACTAGGCGTAAAGGGCATGTAGATGGTTTTAAATCTTAAATTGTTAAAAAATAAGAAAAAATCTTTAGAACGCAATTTATTATTTGGACTTGAGTTTTTATAGAGGATTATGGAATTTTTCAAGGAGCGATGAAATGTGTCGATATGAAAAGGAACACTGATGGCGAAGGCAATAATCTGGGTGAAAACTGACATTGAGGTGCGAAAGTATGGGGAGCAAACAGGATTAGAGACCCTGGTAGTCCATACTGTAAACGATGAATATTTGTTTTTGGTTTTTATTGAGTCAGAAGCTTAGCTAACGCGTTAAATATTCCGCCTGAGAAGTACGATCGCAAGATTGAAATTCAAAGGAATTGACGGGAACCCGCACGAGCGGTGGAGCATGTGGTTTAATTCGATACAGCGCGAAAAAACTTACCAATTCTTGCATAAAAATGTAAATTATAGAAATATAAATTAACAATAAATTTTTACAGGTGCTGCATGGCTGTCGTCAGCTCGTGTCGTGAGATGTTTGATTAAGTTCTTGTAACGAGCGTAACCCTTATTTTTAGTTATAATATCTAAAAAGACGGTCTATAATAAATGGAAGGAAGGCAAGGATGACGTCAAGTCTTCATGGCCTTTATGGATTGGGCTACACACGTGCTACAATGATTATAACAAAATGTTGCAAAAATGTAAATTTGAGCGAATCATGAAAAATAATCTTAGTTCAGATTATTCTCTGTAACTCGAGAATATGAAGTTGGAATCGCTAGTAATCGTAGATCAGCATGCTACGGTGAATATGTATCCGGGTTTTGTACACACCGCCCGTCACGCGCTGGAAATTTGTTTTTTTGAAAACTTTTATTAAAAGATTAAAAAAAAATTAGTAACTGGGGTGAAGTCGTAACAAGGTAGCCGTAGGGGAACCTGTGGCTGGATTATATAACTA